AAGGCGCACAAAGTAACAAATAAAAAATTAACCTCATTATTATTGTAAATCAAGTTATTGAATAGTTCGAACAAATCCTGAAATTCAAAACTACCCGTTATCCAATAAAGACCTAAAATTCCTAATAATAAACCAAAATCCCCTACACGATTAGTTACAAAGGCTTTTTGACAAACATTCGCCGCAATAGGTCTTGTGAACCAAAACCCTATTAATAGATAAGAACACATTCCAACTAATTCCCAAAAAATATAAATTTGTATCAAATTCGAACTCGTGACTAATCCCAGCATTGAAGTATTGAAAAAACTCATATAAGCAAAAAATCTCACATATCCTTGATCATGAGACATATAATTGTCACTATAAATAAGAACCATAATTCCAACAGTAGTGATTAATATTGACATAATAGAAGTAAGTGGGTCGATCAAGTGGCCGAACTCTAAAGAAAAATCATTATTGATGGTCCAAGACCATACATATTGATAGATATAACTTATATTCATTTGCTGAATAGATAGATCAAGCGAAAAAACCATAACTATACTTAATAATAAAATACTAGGAAAAGCCCACATACGGCGAAGATTTTTTGTTGCCGTTGGAAAAAGTAGAAGTCCCACCCCTATTAACATAGGAACTGGAAGTGGAACGAAAGGTATGATCCATGAATATTGATATGTATGTTCCATAAAAAAAAAGTTTTTTTTAATTAATTGTTTCTGATTCACCGGCTCTTATCTCTTTTGAAAGGGGTTAATAAAAAAGTCAAACTATGAAAAACTTAACTAGAATTTTTTTTTTTTTTCTTTATATTTTTAATGATTCTGAATCTTTCCCAAATACTTCAAAAATATTCAAATCACGAAGGTAGAATTGGTCAAATGCAAATGATATGACCAAGTTCTTAGTGAAAAAGAAATACTTAGTAAGTCAAATTTTCATGAAGATACAAAAAAATTAAAATTTCAATGATTGTTGGGTATTACGATAATTTCGATCGATAGAGGGCGGATAACGAATTACACCAAAAGCAGTACTTGATTTTGATATGAATCATTAAGATGACTCATAACTTGACCCAATACAACAAAATAAGAACTCGTTTTTTAGTTTGTTTATTCAGAATCATTAACTAGTTCATTGCGGAACTAAGTGATTGTCTTCTATTTCAATAAAAGACCTTTATGTTTTTAGAAAGCGCTCTAATATCTAGCATTTTTCTTTACATAGAATTAATAAAAGACGGAATTCCTAAAATGGCTTTTCTAAAATCATGTAATCTTTAGGAGATTAACTACTAGTCGCAGGCCAATTTCAAAAATTTGAATTATCTTTTTTCGCACTTAACCAATGATAAAAATAGAATATAAAAAAAACCAATTTTTTTTTTTATTCTATTAATATTTTATGCAATTTTTACATTCACATATATTTTACAATATATATTTATAAAGGTAGTATTATTTATAGAATAAATAATAACTAGTAAAGAACGATTCGTTTTGAACAATAGATGTCTTTCACATCCAACTATATCAATGAACAACCTTTTCATTTTTGAATGGCAGTTCCAAAAAAACGTACTTCTATATCCAAAAAGCGTATTCGTAAAAATATTTGGAAAAGGAGGGGGTATTGGGCAGCGTTGAAAGCTTTTTCGTTAGCCAAATCTCTTTCTACTGGGAATTCAAAAAGCTTTTTTGTGCGACAAAGACAAATAAAATAAATAATAAATTGGAAAAATCGGAATTGGCATAACTCTAAAAATGGGCTAATTTATATTAGTTATAATATAACTATTTATTTATATAGTTATAATAGAATAAGGGAAATTTAGAATATAAAGTAAAGTAAAAAGTAATAATATATAAAAAAAATAATATAAAGGAAGGATTTCTATTCTCTAATGTTTTGAACTGATCGATATTAAATTGAACTTGTTTAGCTCTTATGGTATGTAGAATAATAATTCTTTTGTATACTGAATTCTAACAATTTATTCTTTGAAAAATAAAGACAAAATACAAGGTTTCACTTGTTTTTTAATATGTTTTATTTATCATTTCCGGGATGGGGATCCTTATTTTCCCCATCGACTCACTTGTCACAATAAGAAATAATAAAAGTTTTTTATTTTATATATTATCATACTAGAGAATTTGTAGTCAAAATAAATGGGCCATAGAAACTAGTTGATTAAGCTTAAAATTTGTTTTGTAACTTTCTGAATCATTATTTTTCTGAATCACTATATATATATCCCTTACTTTCAACCCAATTGGTAAAACCTCTTTTTCTATATACAATGTATGAGTTTTGTATATTGCGACGGGAAGACCGCCCACATATCTTTCTAATTCTAATTTAGAAAAAAAAATTTGAAGTACGATACGATTACGATAGAAATCGAAATTTTTTTTGTTATATGATAGGCCCGGCCCAATACCTAATTGGTTTACTAAATCCTAACACTAACACAAGTATCCTAACACTAACACAAGTTATCTATACAACGCTATGTAAATATTTACATAAACCCCTAGATTGAAGTCAAAACCATTTAGTTAGAACAGTTTCAACATAAAGAAAACCCCCGTTGTTAAAGTAAAATTAACTAAAACAAATCCCCTATTTAATTTTAATTTCTATTTTTTTATTCATCATTTTAATCTTTCCTAAAAAATATTGCATTGAATTCACTCTTTCAATCTCGACGATTGAATAAAAATAGGTTATTATGATTTCGAACAAGCCGCCATGGTGAAATCGGTAGACACGCTGCTCTTAGGAAGCAGTGCTAGAGCATCTCGGTTCGAGTCCGAGTGGCGGCATAGCATCTTCAAAAAGAGATACAAAAAGTCCTATAATTAATTCAATTCGTGATTTCAATTCTATAGAATTGAGGAACCTTCGCACTTTAAAATAAAAAACAAAATAAAAATTATGATATTTTCAACTTTAGAGCATATATTAACCCATATATCCTTTTCTGTCGTTTCAATTGTAATTACAATTCATTTGATAACCTTATTAGTCGATGAAATCGTAGAACTATATGATTCGTCCGAAAAGGGCATGATAGCTAACTTTTTCTCTATAACAGGATTATTAGTCACTCGGTGGATTTATTCAGGGCATTTCCCATTAAGTGATTTATATGAATCATTAATCTTTCTTTCATGGAGTTTCTCTGTTATTCATATGGTTCCGTATTTTAAAAAACATAAAAATCATTTAAGCGCAATAACCGGGCCAAGTGCTATTTTTACCCAAGGCTTTGCTACTTCGGGTCTTTTAACCGAAATACATCAATCCGCAATATTAGTGCCTGCCCTCCAATCCCAGTGGTTAATAATGCACGTAAGTATGATGGTATTGGGTTATGCAGCTCTTTTATGTGGATCATTATTTTCAGTAGCTATTCTAGTCATTACATTTCGAAAAGTCCTAAGGGTTTTTGGTAAAAGCAAAAATTTCTTAAATGAATCATTTTCCATTGGCAAGATCCAATATATGAATGAAAGACGCAATCTTTTACTAAATACTTCTTTTATGTTTTCTAGAAATTATTACAGGTCTCAATTGATTCAACAATTAGATTATTTGAGTTATCGTATTATTAGCCTAGGATTTATCTTTTTAACCATAGGTATTCTTTCGGGATCGGTATGGGCAAATGAGGCATGGGGATCATATTGGAATTGGGACCCAAAGGAAACTTGGGCATTTATTACTTGGACTATATTCGCGGTTTATTTACATACTCGAACAAATATAAATTTGGCCGGCGTAAATTCCGCAATTGTGGCTTCTATAGGTTTTCTTCTCATTTGGATATGCTATTTTGGGGTTAATCTATTAGGAATAGGGCTACATAGTTATGGTTTATTTAGATTAAATTAACATAGAATTGAATTGAAGAAAGGGGCTGACGAATACGAAAATAGGGCAGCGTATATATATAAATTTCGTGTAAGCCGTGGAGAATCCGTTGAATCACTACACTACTTGATTCAACGGGTTCTCACAAATGCCAAACACATCTGTTTACAATTCCAATTCATTTTTTTTTTTTTAACTTCAATTTTAGTTAAATCATAGAATTAGTACTTTTTTTTTGCTTTTTTGTTTTATTGATGAAAACTATCTCGAAAAATAATTAGATAGAATAGCTTCAATCTTGTCAACTGATAGTGAAAGAACGAAATCCGGATAAATACCAATACCTATTACGGGTAGAAAGATAGATATCGAAACAAATAACTCTCGTGGTCCAGAATCAAAAAAAGAATAGTTTTGAGCATTAAATAGCTTGTATCCATAAAACATCTGGCGTAGCATAGATAATGAATAAATAGGAGTTAATATCATTCCAAGTGCCATTACACAAATCATTAGTATTTTTGGCATTAAAAGATATTTTTGACTGGTAATTATTCCAAAAAATACTATCAATTCTGCAAAAAAACCACTCATGCCCGGTAATGCAAGGGAAGCCATCGATAAGATACTGAACATCGTGAATATTTTGGGAATTGGGATAGCCATTCCACCCATTTCGTCAAGATAAACAAGACGTATTCTATCATAACTTGTTCCTGCCAAGAAAAAAAGCAGAGCGCCAATAAATCCATGAGAAATTATTTGTAAAATGGATCCATTGAGGCCTGTATCGGTTATAGAGCCAATGCCTATAATTATGAAACCCATATGAGATACCGAAGAATAGGCTATTCTCTTTTTTAAATTACGTTGACCAGGAGACGTTGAAGCTGCATAGATTATTTGAATTGTGCCTATTATCATCAACCAGGGAGAAAATATAGAATGAGCGTGGGGCAATAATTCCATATTGATTCTAACCAATCCATACGCTCCCATTTTTAATAAGATTCCAGCTAGAAGCATACAAGTACTGTAATGTGCTTCTCCATGGGTGTCTGGTAACCAGGTATGTAAGGGTATAATCGGCGATTTGACAGCAAAAGCAATAAAAAATCCAATATAGAATATTATTTCTAGTGCCACGGGATACGATTGATTGGCTAATGTTTCAAAATTTAATGTTGGTTCATTGGAACCATATAAACCGATACCCAGAACCCCTATTAATAGAAAAACCGAACTTCCTGCAGTGTACAAAATAAATTTTGTAGCCGAATACAGCCGTTTCTTTCCCCCCCACATGGCTAGAAGTAGATAAACGGGAATTAATTCTAACTCCCACATGATGAAAAAAAGCAAAAGGTCTCTAGAAGAAAATGATCCTATTTGACCACTGTACATTGCTAACATCAGAAAATGGAATAATCGGGAATCCCGAGTAACTGGCCAAGCCGCTAAAGTAGCTAAAGTGGTGATAAATCCTGTCAGTAAAATGGGTCCTATAGAAAGTCCATCTATTCCCAATCTCCAGTAAAAATCAAAAAAGTTGATCCATTTATAATCCTCCGCGAGTTGGATTAATGGATCGTCCAATTGGAAATGATAACAGAATGCATAGGCTGTTAGAAGGAGTTCTAAGACACATATACATAAAGTATACCATTTAGTAACTTTATTTCCTCTATTAGGGAGAAAGAAAATTAAAGAACCCGCGGATATCGGAAAAATTACAATTATTGTTAACCAAGGAAAATAATTCGTGGTAAAGACAAAATACACTTGGACCAGAAAAACCCGTACTCGAAAATGGAATATATTCCATTTTCGAGTACGGGTTTTTGTCGGTAAAAAAAAAAACAGTCTTCAAGTGGGGTTTCTGTAACGTATCAATAAGCTAGACCCATGCTTCGAGTTGTTTCATGCCATAAATAAACTCGAACACTCAAAAAATCCGTTGGACAGGCGGATTCACATCTCTTACAACCAACGCAGTCCTCCGTTCTTGGAGCAGAAGCAATTTGCTTAGCTTTACATCCGTCCCAAGGTATCATTTCTAATACATCCGTGGGGCATGCTCGGACACATTGAGTACAACCTATACATGTATCATAAATCTTTACTGAATGTGACATTGGCTCTAGCAATTTTTGAACGTCATAAATTTCGATCTAGTAAACTTGTAAATGAATAATATATTTAGACACCAGATGAATCAATGATTTACCAGAATTTTTCTAATCAATCCACTTCTGGAACGATTCATAAAAGAGGACCAAGATACTTTGATTTCTTACGTTTTCACAAATAGGATCTAGCTTACGTATCATAGATGCTAATTCGAATTGATGCATATTCTAATTTCTCTGATTAATACTATTTATTCAACAAAGTCGATTGATTGATACGAGTTGATTTTCTGTTACGATAAATTGACGAAACAATAGCCGGTCCAATAGCTGCTTCAGCGGCCGCAATAGCTATAACAAAAATGGAGAAAATATTTCCTTTTAATTGGCGACTATCAAAAAAATCAGAAAAGGTTACAAAATTTATATTAACCGCATTCAATATAAGTTCAAGACACATAAGAGCCCTAACCATATTTCGACTCGTGATCAATCCATAGATACCGATAGAAAATAAATAGGCACTCAAAACAAGGGCATGTTCGAGCATCATTGACCAACTCCTTACCAATTTCGATTCATTTCAATATGAACAATAATTCAACGAATTCCATTGACTAAAATATAACAAGTACAGAACAAAGGATTGGTAATAGATCGAATAAAAGAATTTTTTTTTATACATGACTAGTCTTCAAATATATTTGAAGGGAAAGGGATATGATAACACAGAAAAAAGTTTCATTTGAATTACTAGTGCTGGTTATAAAGATTTATTACTGACGGGCCATAGCAATTGCACCTATCAAAGAAACTAAAAGAATTATTGAAATAAGTTCAAATGGAAGAAAAAAATCTGTTGATAAATGAATTCCAATTTGTTGACTATTATTTATCAAATCTTGCTCTATAATCTGGTTTGATCTTGTAGTCCAAATAATCCCATACCATGACGTATCGAGAATAATAGTAATTAGTGAAACAAAAATACTTGTGCAAACCAGCGAAGTAACCCCATCCCCAATCCCAACGGTCCAAAGATTAAAATCCTTGTAATATTCTGAACCATTCATAAACATCACAGCAAATATGATTAAAATATTTATAGCCCCCACGTAAATAAGGAGCTGTGCAGCAGCTACAAAATGGGAGTTTGATGGAATATAGAATAAGGATATACAAACAAGAACCAATCCCAATGAAAAGGCAGAATAGATTGGGTTGGTACGTAATACCACTCCTAGACCCCCTAATATAAGACCTGATCCCAGAAAGACTAAAAGAAAATCATGTATTGTTCCAAGCAAATCCATTATATGAAAAAAAAAAGATAAATACATCGAAATGTTTTTCATGAACTTATTGACCCGACCGGGAAAATTTGTTTTTAATGATACGTTACTAATTGACTTAAATCCTAATCTTAATTGAATTAAATTCTAATCTAATGGAATTGATGTAGATACAATTCTTGGACTAATCTCTTTCTTTTTTTTTATCTAAAATAAAAAAGTAGTTTGAAACTATCTATTTTGAAATAATTACGGATATATTGATAGATTTTCAATCCAAATTAAGTCTTGATTCTCACCAACCAATCAATAGCTGGGATTTTGAGTTATTGCCCAAGCAAAAAGAAAAGGCCTCATTCCTTTCGATCAAAACCGAACCCTAGTAATTAGTAATTTGAAATCCCTCTTTAATCACGAGGTTTTTATCTATTTTTGGCGAATTCAAAATTGTTTTAATTGTATAATCATCAATTACTGATATTGGTAAACGCCCCAAAGCAATTTGATTATAATTTAATTCGTGACGGTTGTAAGTAGACAGTTCATATTCTTCAGTCATTGATAAACAATTTGTTGGACAATACTCAACGCAGTTACCACAAAATATACAGATTCCGAAATCAATACTGTAATTAAGCAATCGTTTCTTTCGAATATTCGTTTCCAATTTCCAATCAACAACGGGCAAATCGATAGGACATACACGAACGCATACTTCACAAGCAATGCATTTATCAAATTCAAAATGGATTCGACCACGAAAACGCTCGGATGTAATTAATTTTTCATAAGGATATTGAATAGTTACCGGTAGACGATTTGCATGAGATAAGGTAATCATGAAACTTTGACCAATGTACCTTGCAGCCCGTACTGTTTGTTGACCATAATTCATGAACCCAGTTACCATAGGGAACATATCGTGAATATCTATGAATAATTTTTTTTGTTTCCTTCTCTTGTTTGAGACAAGTCGTGAATATAGAATATTGTATTACTTTTTTGTTTACAGTGAAAGGAGTTGGGAAGAAGTTGTTAATAATAGATTACCAAGAGATATAGGTAAAAGAAATTTCCATCCAAGATTTAATAGTTGGTCCATTCTTATCCTAGGTAAAGTCCATCTTGTTGCGATCGAAATGAACAAGAACAAATAAGTTTTAGTTAATGTAATAAAGATACCAATTGTCGTTCCAAAGATTCCACTCGCGTTATTTATTTTAAATAGCTCAGTAACCAATATGTGCGGAATAGAGATATTCCAACCGCCCAAGTAAAGAACTGTTACAAATAATGAAGAAACTAATAGATTTAGATAGGAAGCAACGTAAAATAAACCAAATTTGATACCTGAATATTCGGTTTGATAACCTGCTACTAATTCTTCCTCTGCTTCTGGTAAATCAAAAGGTAATCTTTCACATTCCGCTAGGGAAGAAATTATAAAAATGAGAAATCCTATAGGTTGACGCCACAAATTCCATCCCCAAAAACCATATTTTGACTGCGCCTCAACTATATCAACTGTACTTGAACTGTTAGATAATCATAGTCGGTGATAACATGACTGTTCCCATCGCTATTACAAAACCGTACATGAGCTTTTCACCTCATACGGCTCCTCGAGGGCCACAAATAAATCTAAGGACCGGGTCAGTATTATTTTTCTTTATATGTTTCTAGGATAGATATATGTTTGTATGATAGATAGAGTCAAAATCTATCGGAAGGTCCCGAATCCGAATTAGACCAATGGAATTCTGTCTGCTATAATAATAAATAAAAGTACTTCTGAATTGATCTCATCCTTTAATAATTTTCAAATTTTTTTTGTTAAGTAATAACTTAATCTTTCAATAAAATACTCCTTGTAGAAAATAAATAGATATTTCAACTTATCATTTTTCAATTACGAAAAAGAATTAGATTAGACATTACATTCATTTAGGAATCATGAACCATTTTTTCTAGGAAATCTATGAATAGAATATGGATATATGAAATCAATATAGGAAATCAAGAAGAAAAAAGATCTCTTTTTTTCCTATTGTAATTGTAATTCTTTCTATTTTTTGTCGTTCCTATTCGTCCTTCTGAAAAAAAAAAAAAGGGCGTCTTAAAAAAATAAAGGATTTTTTCGTTCTTGGTAGTTATTTCTTTCATCGGTGGATAGGAGCATACTCTGGATCGGAATCGTGGGAAGTACTGCCTGATCATTTCTACCAATTTAAAGCCCCAATTAGTATTCTTTTTATGTTATGGAAAAATATCCTTTTTGGACAATTTATTGGATAATTTCCATAATCTCTATTACGTTACGAATCCTTTGTGTATTTTTGTGTTTCTAACCATCCACTCATTTTTGCTAAATCTCCCGTGTGGTAATACATGTATGGTAATACATACAAATGATAGTGAAACCTCCATACGGTTGATCTTTTAAACCCGCTTCAAGCCGGGATGACTAATCAACTAATCTTGGGGTAAAGGGCCTCTTCTGTTTATGTTTCTTCCCGCTTAACTCTTGCACATAGGAAATGAGACTCAATCTTTTTACTGCGAATTTATAAGCTGTTTTCTTTCACTCATATATAACTATCCGATTTAGTTCATGAACCCGAAGGATAAATAAAAAAAATAAAGACATCTATTTAATTCATTCAACTTCTTTACTAGTTCCTTACTAGAGCGAAAGAAAGAAATAGTGAAAAGAAAAGTTTATGTTTCAGCGAATCGCACGTAGAGATATTGATAACACACATAGAGTTAATGGTATTTCATAACTAATCGATTGAGCAGCAGCTCGTAGACCACCTAAAAAGGAATATTTATTATTTGATCCATATCCTGACATAAGAAGTCCAATAGGAGCAATGCTTGAAATGGCAATCCATAAAAAAACACCGATATTGAGATCCGCTAAAACAAGGCGATAACTAAAAGGAATTACTGAATAACTTAGTAGAATTGATACGACTGCTATGGATGGTCCGATACTGAATAAACGAGTATCCCCTCTAGATGGAAGAAGATTCTCTTTGAAAAGTAGTTTTGTCCCATCTGCTAGAGCTTGAAGAATTCCCAAAGGACCGGCGTATTCAGGCCCAATACGTTGTTGTATCCCTGCAGATATTTCTCTTTCTAACCATACAATTACTAGTACACTTATTGTGATTCCCAATACAGGAAAAAAAATAGGGATAAGCATCCATATGATCCCATAAACCTCTTTTAAGGATTCCAATCTGGAAAAAGAATTGATATCTTGTACTTCGGTTGTATCAATTATCATTTCAACGATCAACTTCTCCCATAATGATATCTATGCTACCTAGTATCGTCATAATATCAGCCAATTTCATTCTTTTAACTAACTGAGGAAGAATTTGCAAATTGATAAAACCCGGCGGGCGAATTTTCCATCTCCAAGGAAAACCACTCTGATCTCCTATCAGAAAAATTCCCAATTCTCCTTTAGGGGCTTCGACTCTCACATAAAGTTCTTGTTTCGGCAATTCAAAAGTCGGAGAAGGTTTTTTACTAATGAATCGATATTCAAAATCATTCCATTGGGGGTCCCTTTCTCTATCAAAGCATCGGACTTCTAAATTCTCATAGGGCCCTCCTGGAATTCCTTCCAGAGCCTGTTGAATAATTTTTATGGATTCCGTCATTTCACTGATTCGGACTAAATAACGAGCTAATGAATCTCCTTCTTTTTGCCATTTGACTTGCCAATCAAATTCGTCATAACACTCATAATGATCAACTTTACGAAGATCCCATTGGATTCCGGAAGCTCGTAGCATTGGTCCTGATAAACCCCAATTTATTGCTTCCTCTGCACCAATAATGCCTACTCCCTCAACTCGTTCTAAAAAAATAGGATTTCGCGTAATAAGTTTTTGATATTCACGAACCCCTGTTAAAAAATAATCGCAGAAATCCAAACATTTATCTATCCAGCCATGAGGTAGATCAGCCGCTACTCCTCCGATACGAAAATAATTATGCATCATTCTCATACCAGTGGCAGCTTCGAATAGATCATATACTAATTCTCTTTCTCTGAAAATATAGAAGAAGGGAGTTTGTGCACCAATATCTGCCATAAAAGGACCAAGCCATAACAGATGAGAAGCTATACGGCTCAACTCCAACATAATTACTCTGATATAGCTAGCTCTTTTAGGTACTTGAATATTTCCCAACTGTTCCGGCCCATTTACAGTTATTGCTTCTGTGAACATAGTAGCTAAATAATCCCAACGTGTTACATAAGGGAGATATTGTATAATTGTTCGGTGTTCCGCAATTTTTTCCATCCCTCTGTGTAAATAACCCAATATTGGTTCACAGTCAATAACATCTTCTCCGTCTAGAGTAACGATGAGTCGAAGAACACCATGCATTGATGGGTGGTGAGGTCCCATATTGACTATCATGAGGTCTTTTCCTGTAGCTCGTGCATTCATAGGTTTTTCCTCGATTCATTCTTCCATGAATTGTTGAAAACGACAAGAAGTTCATCAAAATGAAAGATCTAATAAAATAAATCAAATAATTTTAAATAACTTTTCAAATTAACGATTTTTTGACTCCCGAATATCCAACTGACTAATTAATTCTTTATAACGTATTCTATTTTTATTTGACAAATAAGACAGCAACCGTTGACGTTTTCCCAGAATTTTCTTTAGGCCTCTCTGAGATGAATAGTCTTTTCTGTGGAATTCCAAATGTGAAGTAAGTCTTCGTATCTTATTGGTGAAACTGAATATTTGAGATTCAATGGACCCCCTCTTTTCTTCTTTTTTTTCTTGCAAAATAACTGAGATGAATGAATTTTTTATCATAAAATGTCCCCCCCCCCCCTTTTTTCTTCTTTTTGAAAGATATGAATTTTCCCGATCAATAATAATATAATAATAATAACGCTAGTCATTTTCATTTTTTATGCACGATAATCTTGATTTCGTTATCATGATTTTATTTTACCAAAAAAAAAATGAATCAATCCAATTTTAAAAATTGGATTCGCATAGGGATACAAAAAGAATAGTATATTTCTACACTCACAAAAGAGAAAAAATTTAGATCTAAAATTAAAACAAAAAAGATTCGATTGATTTTTTTATAGATCTAATTGATACGTAGTATCATGTATCAGAATGGAATGTAAGACAATGTGCATCTGTTTACTTTCATATACCGGATATGGTCCAGTACCAGTATATAGATAAGAAAAATGTACTATTAACACATTTTCAATCGTGGATACATATGTATCCTTATCATACTAAAGCGACCCCCATTATTGCTATTAAACCAATAGCGATTCATACAAGCTAAATCTTCTAATCGATAATTGGGCCAAAAAAAGAACTTGAATTTCATTAGTTTATTTTTATCTATATTAAGATGTTTGCTTTTATCCAAAACTTGACCGCAGTTTTTTATGTTATTGCAAAATACTGGATTTCTATGCATACCATTTCTATTCCTCGAATTGATCAAAATTAGAGTTCTCAATTCTCTAAGACGTCTAAGGGGCAAAACATTTTCAGTAACAAGCAAATCATAATGATTTTTGTCTCTAGTTCCAGTCATTCTTTGACGTGTTGCAACGGATTCATTAAAATTCTTTTTATCAACATAGCCCTTTTCTCGGTATCTTTGATTCATTTTATGTTTACTCTTATGAAGTAATGAAATACCTACGGTTTGGTACATAATAAATTGTCCATCATTTTTTACAGACAGACGAAGGGGTTCGATAATCAAGATTCCCCTTTTCATCAATTCTGTAAGAGTGAAATCTTTCTGAATCATCAGAATATCCAGACTCATTTCTCCCCTTTGAATAGAGGATATAGCAATTTCTCTTGGATTTATCAGGCTAAGAAGGAGACAATATATTTTGATATTATTGATCATTCTTTGATCTAAAGAATCATTCCATCTCAATTGAAAACACAAATACCTTTTTAGAAAGAAATCAAGCTCTGCTTCTGTGTTGCTCTTGTATTGCTTTTTCTTTCTATGTTTTTTCATGTCTGATCCTGCATAATCATCGTCAACATTTTTTTCTTGGTTTGAGAGAACTGCTCTAAGATTCCCTTGGTTTTGTGAATCTGATCCAAGATTCCTTTGGCCTTCGAGTTCTTTTTCTTCTTTATTTTGATTCTCTAATTCAAGAGATTTTTTTTCATTCGATGATATAGAAAGATCCCCTTTTTGCTTTCCAGTGATGTTTTTATCAACCTTTTCATGAAAATTGAAAAGAAAGAATTTTATTGGTATAATCCACGGTATAATCTTATATGCACTATAAAGTCGTACAAATTCTGGGAAGAACCAAAGTTCCAGATTCGATATGGAACGATTTAGTATTTCTTCATTCATTCCCATCCAATCAAAAAAGAGTCTTTTTTGATTGGATGGGTTGATTTCTTGGTCTTGATGAATTGTGATAGAAAAAAGACCTTTTTTATCGATTTTCTCAATTATTTGATAATTTTGAGTCCCAGTCTTAATCTTTTTATTACTGTTGGTATCGGTAGTGATCCAAGACTCAATATATTTTCTATCCGGAATTTTCTCCATATCCATAATATCATCTTCTCCTAAATAATTATTGATAGGAATACCTCTCAGCATATCAAAAATTTTTTGTTTATGTATGTTTATGTTGTAATTATATAAAATCTTTTGTTTGTTATTTAATTGTAATGGCAATCCATAACTATATGTATATGAGCCCCTCTTGTCTTCATAATTAAGAAATTTATATGATAAACGATTATATCTATAGTGTTTTTTAAAATTGGATTTTTGATTTAGTAATGAGTCTGTTTCAAAATCATTTTGTTTTTCGTAATGAATTAATCGGTTTTTTTCATATGAATCCCATTTCTTTAAATCTTTATTTTTATTTTGAGCTATACAACTGACTCTATTTCGCCATTTTTGTGGTACTAATCTGGACCATCTAATCTGAGATAAATCATATTGATAATGCCCCTTTAACCAGGGTTTCCATTGATTCATTTCATAAGTCTGAAGGTTCCTATATCTTAATTTGGAACGAAAAATTCCTTGTTCTCCAAAATCATCCTTTATTTCGTTCTTAAGACAAAGAGATGTTCCGTAATATTTAAGGACGGATCTTAACTTATATAAGTTAATAACTTGAGTTTGTGATAATTTGTAAAAGACATATGCTTGTGACAAGGAGTATAAGTCACAAAAAGTCTGTGAATTATTATTACTACTATTAGAAATAGAAAGTGGATTTTTGATAGTCGAAATAAAGTGAATTGTATTTTTGTTTGTTTTATTAATTCTTTCTTGATTTGTTTCATTATTGTAAATGTATTTATCAACATTTTTTTTGGTTGATTCAAAAAAATGTTGTGCATGGATTCTAGGACTATTCATCATAGAGAAAAGAATATTTAGGTATATCCTTTCAATTAAAAATTTGAAAAAATGATATGATTTGCGGATTAATCGAGCATTTCTTCTTTTTAATATCTGCCAAATATTTTTATTTTTTGGAGATTCTACTAGTTTAGCATGATAACTGGTTTTGTTAGAACTAATCTTTTTTTCTTTTTCTGGGATTAGAAATCTTTTTTTCTTGTCTTTTGAAATTTTTTTTATTTTATTGTTTATTGTGATTGTTTTAT